TTTAGTGTATACTACTACAGTATCATATATATATATAATTTATTACTCTTTTCTTTTTTTTGGATTCTTTTTTGTTTGTTATTGTCTTCTTTATTATATTTCTTTCGAATGAATCGAAAATTCCAGAGTATATCTTTTCACGGGTCGAACCAAAAAAAAAAAGAAACTTCGAATATTTCCCTCTTTACTTTACCTTTATCCGGCAGAAAAAAAAGGAAAATTCCCTCCATGTCCCTAAATTAAATATTAAATAATAGGAGACTTAAATGAAAGTCCCTTTCTCGCATTCGCTCTCCATTGCATTGGCGGAACAAAAATTTCTGATGCATCAATATGGAAATATTTGGTACATGAAGCCATGATCTGATATCTATATCGAAATCCTATATAGATATAAACTGATCTTTTTCTGGAATCAAAGAAAGATATTGAAAAATATATTGCTCTTGTGACTCGGAATAAATGGTTTCTCTGTGGAGGAAGGGAATAGCGATTTATTCCTATGGAGCATCCAGGAACAAGAAGATTCAATCGGAAATATCGACAAATTCTTGCGTGGTCCAAGGAAATAAAAAAAGGGTCCGCTTCTACAATTTTATCTCTATCCAATTTGAATATCAGAATAGCTGATATAGTCATGATTCAATGGGTCAGGTCCACTTACTTTTTCTTTTCTTGATTTCTAATTTTTCCGATGGATTTAATTGGAACAATGGAGAAGTAGTAAAACTTTGGTTTGTCGATTCATAATTGAGATTGGGTATTATCTCGAATATCCATGTCCCGGGACCAAAAATATAAATAATGAAACATGAGGAGGAGTATAGCCTGTAGTGACATAGTAGTCCTCCTAATAAGTGGGATTCCTTATTATCATAATGAACAAATGTTCAACTTTATACCTATAACTCATTAGAATGATAACTCATTATGCGGTCCGTTTACCTTTTTTTTTATTACAAATATCAATAATATCTCTATTCTCCGATGAAAAATGAAGACTAAGACGGGAGCTTCGTGGAAAAAGCCCTTTATCGGATTTGAACCGATGACTTACGCCTTACCATGGCGTTACTCTACCACTGAGTTAAAAGGGCCATTTTCTTCAATTCATGAAGAGGCCACTAACCACTATGAGTCTACTGCATGTATCTATGTATAGACTATATGTACATATATACATGTATGCATAGGGGGCTCATTCAAGAACAAGCCATTTGATTTACCTAGGAAGTTCTAGGGTCAAATCAAATGATTATTTATATTTGAGAAATATCAATGCAATGAATTGTTTCGCTCCTAATTGCTTTACTTTTATTGACCCATCGATGCGAGATTCACTTGATTGATACATGTACCAATCCGACATAGATCCAAAATATTTCATCGAATCATGTGATGAAGGATTCGACTCGTACCCTGAACTGAATTCTTATAGAAAAAAAAAGAATCTTTTCGATTACTTGTCAATCCCTTCCCAGATTTACGAGTTCTACATCACCTTTTTGAATCAATCAAAAAAAAAATTCTATCATTTCTGAATTTCCTGGCTTAGTGTTAGTGAGGCATATCTCGTCTTAACGATGAGCGAATCAATGAGTGAAAATTTAAGAAATGGGGTTTGACTTTTTTTTTGTCGGACAAATCCCCGCTGAGGGGATCCTATACTTCGTCATATATATATGATGGTTCATGAATGAACAATCAAAAAATTCTATGTAATTGTGGAAGCAAGAAAGATTCTTCGGATCTAGTCATGCCATTACATTATATTGACAATTCCAAAAAACTGCTCATACTATGAGCATAATATGATGGCGATCGGGCAGGTATGCCCCTATCGTCTAGCGGTTCAGGACATCTCTCTTTCAAGGAGGCAGCGGGGATTCGACTTCCCCTGGGGGTAGGGTATTACGAAAGGAAGTTGATCATGGATTATCAATAAGCCTAGAATTGATTCTTCCTGGGTCGATGCCCGAGCGGTTAATGGGGACGGACTGTAAATTCGTTGGCGATATGTCTACGCTGGTTCAAATCCAGCTCGGCCCAATAATTCGCCGATCCATGGGGATGATATAACCAATTTGTCCTCCAGAAATGCCTGATATAGAGGAATAAATGGTCCATTTTTTCTGCTATATCCCTATTTCTTTGTTCATTTGTTCCCACGCGTTCTGATCTTTCTAACGATCTAGATTAATAATCTGTAAATATAAGAAGGAGTAAAGAAAAAAAGAGTCCTTTTTTTTCATTGAAAGGTTGATTATCTTATCAATCGATGTGGCAATAACCACAGGATTACTAGTAATCCGTGTCACTCTCACTATAGTTCATATCCATGTGAATATCAATCACTCGTGTTTCTGGTAAAACACGGCAATTATAAATATAAAGAAATTATAAGAATATGTATGAGAATATGTATGCTGTATAACTCATTTCCCTGGGATTGTAGTTCAATCGGTCAGAGCACCGCCCTGTCAAGGCGGAAGCTGCGGGTTCGAGCCCCGTCAGTCCCGACCTAGAATCCGATGAATCCATCAATTCATCTCTCCATTTTCTGTGAAGGGGGGGCAAGGGGCAGAATTGAATTTTCAGCGGTGGACCTTCGTTTTTCGTTTCGCATTTCTCATCGGACAAATACGGTAATTTCAATTACTTCAACTAGTACCGATTGATGGGAGAGAGACATATGTAGATTGAATTGATCGGTGGTATCACCATATTTAGGATTCCAAGAGAGACTGTACTGGTCTGGCTTTTTCGATTGCTCCTGATCAATGGAATGAAATAGAGTACCCATATGTTTTCTGGGAACACATACACAAATTGTATTCGTTTATTGTACGATACACAATTAACTTAATATAGAATATAGTTACCCCGACAGCGACAGAGTACTTTTCAGATGAAACCTACCCCCTTTTCTAACTCCGATTTTGTGTAACCTCAATTACGAATTGAAAACAATTTATCTATCTCATTTGAATTGCATACTTTCTTTTTGATGTATGTGTCTCAGTCCTCAATCCAAGGAAAGAGGATACTAATATAATAAAAGATCAAACAAAGATCCGCCTCTCTTGTCTTGTTCTAGGGAGGGAAGGAATGAATAGATTTTTTTCTTCCTATTTTACCCCATCGAAGAAAGAACAAAATCAATAAATAAAATAGTGAATTTCTCGGAATATTCGATCTTTTTTTATACCGGGACCCATTTTTATCACACTTCTCTGTCTCCCAAGAAGATTAGATCATCACAAAAACTTCGCTTAGAACTTAACTCATCCTTTTTTCCATTTCACTCCTACTGTTTGGGTCTGTGACCAATGGAACACCGGTTAGATAATACCTCATCAGATGATTGTATAAGGAAGACGGTAGGTTATAGAAAAGAAAGAGTGGAAATGAGAAATTCAATGGGATTCTTGATTGAATCAGGAATCCCATTTTGGATTCGGTATGGATAAAGGATCTTCCTATGTTATACTATTCAATTCTCGACGATGAATCCGATTTGATAGATCAGATATTGTTATTCATGATATTGATCCGATTCAGTATCATCAGGATGCAATCCATCCCATGGAATTTTCAGGAGAAAGACTTATTATCTCTATGGGATTAGATCCCGAGTTATTGCAAAGCAAAAAAAAACGATGAGATTATGGAAGTCAATATTCTCGCATTTATTGCTACTGCGCTGTTCATTCTAGTTCCTACTGCTTTTTTACTTATCATCTACGTAAAAACAGTCAGTCAAAATGATTAATTTGAATGAAACTTGACTTATTAGTTCTTATCAATGATTGAAGAAATGAAAGGGATTCAAATCCCAAGTCTTAAATGAAATGAGTGGATTGGAGTCAGCAGTATAATAGATAGTATGGTAGAAAGAACTATATGAACCTTTCTACCACACTATCTATTATTGTATTGTATAAAGTTGTATAAAGATATGTGCTTGATATGGATCAATCTATAATATGTATCTACATATGTCTACATGTAAATAGCACTCCAATTCTATTTCTTCGCTACATCCATTTGTATTGATTCCGATCAATCTGAAATAATCGAACGTCAACTCTTCTAATTCCTAAGTTTCTGATTATTTTCAATATGGATCCCGAGATCTATCGAAACAATCAATGTAGGAAGAATGGTATGGGCATATATTATATAAATTATATAAAAGGGAAAAAAAATAGGGGTTGGTTGCTCCTCATTGTAATATCCATAATTCTGGTAAGGGCCGGTTCATCGAAATAGAATATTTAGGAAGAATTCGGTTGGAAAAAATTTCCATTTCCTATCATGTGTGTTCAGTTTGGAAATACGAACATGGGAATCAAATCATTGAAATCTTTGTTTGATCGAAGGGTTCTTATTCATATATTACTGGATTCTGGTAGAATTTTTGAAATGGGTATATTTTTTTTTTAGCTTCGCAGAATGATCTATTAAACAATTGATACAATTCGATTACTCAACTCAATTATCAATTAGTAGTACCCCTAGAGTCCACTTCTTCCCCATACTACGAGTGAAAGGGAAAATGTAAAGACTACCATTAAAGCAGCCCAAGCGAGACTTACTATATCCATGTGAATTATGTCCCCTATCTCTATGAATATGAAGGAATTATTCCATTATTTATCATTAATAATAGTGGAATCAATGGTGCGGAGTCAAAATGGGATTCTGACCTAATGCTATTGATGAACCAATCCAATGAATACACTCGTAACAAGTTCCTATATGATTTCTGGTAGAATTGGGAAGCATTAATCACAAGCAAGATACACAGTTACCCCTTGGAAGTTTCAAGGGAATCTTACTAATGGAACATGTAGGAATAGTAAGACCTATTGTTTGTTGCCTTTCATAAGCAAAAGGCCTAAAAATATACCATCAAGATCGATAACTATCTATCACATACCTCTATCTCACATCTAAGCCTTACTGTCTCTGTTTCTGTGAAACAATCGGGAGACACC